TGGGTAGTAAGTACAATTTTGAATGTTTTGCTTATGTACAAAGTAACAAATATTATAATTGGATCGTTCGATCACTTTTCAGTCATTCATTGAATGATAAATCACTACAAGTGAAGGAGATACACGATTTAAATAACGAAAGATCCAATATTTAAAAATTGTATCTAAAATGACTGGAAAAGTAGAAACAAGACCGGATATAATTTGATCATTATGAGCAAATCCAAAATCTTTGTAGACAGAGCCAATCATTAATTCCCAACCGTGGGGCGAATGGAATCCTATACATAAATCAGTTAATAAAAGAATAGAAAAAGCTTTTATTGTGTCGCTTAAGTTGTATAGGAATTCTTGAAACCAAGAGTTAAGAATAACAAGTTCTTCATTACCTAGAATAGAATAACCACTTAGAATACCGAAACAGATTATATTTGTCGAGAAGTGTAAAATTGTATGGATGCGATCCTCGTTGTGCATCTTGATCAATTGGATCGTTTCTTTGTAGATTTCGATGCGAGGCTTTTGTAAATGTGTTTCCGGGTATTCCTTTATCATTTCGTCCAAACGTAAGAGTTCCTCTAAGTCTATGAATTCTTTTAGAATACTCTTTTCTTGAATATCATTCAAAAAAATTTCGGATTGCCTAGTATTCCACCAATTAGTAAACCAAGATTCCAGACTTTTATTAAATGAGAGAGAGATCCACCAAGGCAAAAATACTATAGATGCAAGATATAGAAGGGAAATTAATACTTTCTTTTTTGCCATTTTTTCGTCTGTGAATTTTAAAATTTTTAATGAACGCACCTCATTCGTCGACTCTATATGATACTAATATTTCTATCAAGCATAAGTGCTATTACAAGTCATCGATGTATTTCCGGATTTTTTTGTGATTCAGTACAGCGGTTAGTCCTTGAATTTAGAAAGAATATAGAATAAGAAAGAGCCCTCTTCAAATTAATAGTAGTCGGATTTCGAGACGAAAGAACTCCCGTTCTATCAAAATATCAAATATTTAGAAAATAATTCTTTACTTTATGATGAAATGTTTTGTTTTGATATATGATGAATCTATCATTTAGATTTGTTACTGAATTGAGTTAAGTGGATTTACATACGCATAAAAAAAATTGTGGACATAAACAATTTCGTTTTAGAATTGTTTCATATACGTTTGCTTTGGCTCGAGTAAGCGTTCTGAAGAAACTTCAGTTAAGTTCTGCTATAGAAAAAAAGATGATTCTTGAGTTTTTTATCTCTTGCAAAGTATTCATTCTTCAGTTCCTTTTTTCAAAATACTTCAATTGGTACACGCAAGAAATAGGCCAATTCAGCAGCTTTTTGCTCAATCTCTCGTGGAGTAAAATTCTCATCAGTACGAGTCAAGGGAATGGCTCCTTGTCCTTTTATTTCCATATAAAGGACACGACGAGCATAAATACCCTCTTTAATTTCTATTCTGATGGACTGAATGTCTTTCATAAGGAATCGGAGGAATATGCGACGATTTTTTCCAGGAAATCCCCAACGAAAAATACACACTATGCCCTCTTTTATATCGAATCGATCATAACCACTACCTACATTCCACGAAATTGTGCACCACAAATAGGAGCTAATAAAAAGACCTGCGATCCCATAGAAAGACATCACGATACCTTGTGGAAAAAAAATTATTTGCTGAGAAGGAAATAAAGATATAAAATTCCTACCAAAATAACTGGACGTTCCAACCAATAAAAACCCTAATGAACCTAAAAAAAGAATAAAGGCCCAACAGAAATTACTTGTTTTTCGAGACCCCGCTATAAGTTCTACCCATATACGTTCTGATCGCCAACTCATACTCTAACTAGACCTAGTTGCATTTTATTGGAATTGGGAGAATAACAAAAATAATTTTTTTTTTACTTTTTTTTGTTTCCGAAGTAACTCTCATCAACCAGCACTATTATGATGTGAACCTTTAGGGATAATTCATCGAATTTCTTAGATCCAAACTAAAATAATAACATCCCTTTCATATGATTTCCTAATACATATAGATATATTGACTTTACATTTCAGAAATTCTCCGATCTATTTGAAAATAGTTATAATTCATTTATCATGTTTACACATACATAAGAGCTTATGCCCGAAGGAAGCCGCATATTATACCATATTTTACTAAATAGATATCCGTGTTATGATCCAAGTAAGTCTTGAAAAAAAATATATATATATAAGATTTGTCCTTGTTGTATCTAAAAAATCTTGTTTTTTTGAACATAAAGAGATAAAGAAGCCATTGCAATTGCCGGAAATACTAAGCCCACTAAAGGCACAAAAATGGAGGGGAGACTGTTGAGAGTTATCATAGAATGGGTACCTCGATTTAATATTTGTACCTGTTATTTATTGTTATATTTATTGTTTTATATTTGAACCTTATCCTTATATTGTTATAAAGATATCTTATAATTCATATATAATTGTTATATTATACTAAGTATAC